TGAATTCAAACAAATGTGGCAGATAGGCATATATCTGCACGGACTAATCAATAGTTCAAGCCACACACTCCCATAATCCATTTTATCTTCAGAAAATTCACTTCAACCATTAGTGTCAAATAAATAATACAATTTTGCGGGGTTGAAGGAAAAGATCCAAATACATGTTTTATTCTTTTCAATAATCCATATTTATAGCAATGAAATCCTATTGTTCCTACCCTGAGTGAAGTGATAAATGACTGATTACAAATATCTATGATCTATAATACTATTTCTTCTCTATAAAGGACCAGAGATGCCTTGCTTACGTATCATTGGGAAGTGCATTAACATAAATACGGCAGTAAGTAGAGGTAATACAAAAGTGTGTAAACTATAAAAACGAGTCAGGGTGGATTGGCCTACACTAGCACTTCCGCGCAATAACTCTACCAAAGGCGATCCTATTACAGGAATAGCTTCCGGTACGCCTGTTACAATTTTGACTGCCCAATAACCAATTTGGTCCCGGGGTAAGGAATAACCAGTCACGCCAAAAGATGCGGTCAATACAGCTAAAACTACACCTGTAACCCAAGTCAATTCACGAGGTTTTTTAAAGCCACCGGTGAGATACACACGAAATACGTGCAGGATCATCATTAGCACCATCATACTTGCGGACCATCGATGAACTGATCGGATTAACCAACCAAAGTTAGCTTCAGTCATTATATATTGAACGGAAGCAAAAGCCTCAGTAACCGTTGGGCGATAGTAAAAAGTCATAGCAAATCCCGTAGCTACTTGTACTAAAAAACAAGTAAGTGTAATTCCGCCTAAACAATAAAATATGTTCACATGGGGAGGGACATATTTACTAGTTATATCATCTGCAATCGCCTGAATCTCAAGACGTTCTTCGAACCAATCATATACTTTATTGAGATAGGTAAATCCAGGGAACTCCCCCTCTGAGAACCGTATATGAGAATTTCATTTCGTACGGCTCAAACAAAAACCACTCAAATACTGGCTAGAATGGATATGTGTAATAAAAAGTTTGAAACTTATTTATCTTTCCTCCTATGATTCACTCTTTCTTTTTCTCTAAAGATACGAAAGAATAAAAATCTGAAAGCTCTTCTTTGTGATTATAATGCTAAAAAATATCAAGTTGGCTCATTCGTCTTTATGTTGATTGTTACAGGCCTCTTGAATCCTCTATTTACCTATTTTTTTTTCTTTTATTTGTTATTCTTATTTGTGTGTAACGCGGTTTTACTTCTGTTTTCTTTATTATTGATAGGAATTCTCTTGTTAAGACCCTATGAATCGATTAAAACCTCAGATTCATACTACAACCACGATGATTCAAGAAAACCTTCAAACTAAGTCCAAAAATTCCCTGAGTAAGAATCGTTGGATCATCACTTATTCAATGAATAGATATACTGAATAAAAATTTAAAGAAAGGTTTGTCCCTTAATTAAAATAAGCATAAACGGGAAAAAGAATAAAAATCTGTCGATTTATCACTTCTAACCCCCTTTTTTAACTATTTGGGGGTTAACTCTTTTTTTTGGAGTCCGGCCCGCGAGGTCTTAATATAAAATATGAATCATAGTTAGAATAGTTTGTAATCTATTTCCTATATTCCGCGCGTTCCGGATACTAGAATGAATATCCGACGAGGTAAAACCATCTGTATCAAGATGACAGAACCACTCTCTGTAGTATCCATAGGATCAATTATAACAAGTCACACACTCATATTCCGGAAATACAGAAACAAAGAAATTCCACGGTCGAACTACCCAAAAATAGAATGGGCTAAAAACGACCTAAATGATTCACTTTGTAGTGAAAAGCGATTTAGTAGTTCTTGTGAATCTAATTCATTGAAATTCCATCCAGTAAAATGGAAGAATTATAAATCTCCAAAATAATAGATAGGAATATCGCAAATAGAGCCATTGCAATACCCATCAAAGGAGTAGTTCCCCAACCTGGAGCTACTTTACCATATTCCGAATTCAGTGGTTTCAATAAATCCCCTACAATGGTTCGTCTTGGACCAGATCTAGAACTATTCTCAACGGTTTGTGTAGCCATAAATCCTATTTTGTATTCAGTGAGAGCCGTTGACTTTGTATACCATTATATTGTAAATAAATGATCTTAGCATAGATCCATTGTGGTCTTAAAATTATATAATAATGGAAACAGCAACCTTAGTTGCCATCTCTATATCTGGTTTACTTGTAAGTTTTACTGGGTACGCCTTATATACTGCTTTTGGGCAACCCTCTCAACAACTAAGAGATCCATTCGAGGAACACGGAGACTAGTTGAAGTAATGAGCCTCCCAATATTGGGAGGCTCATTACTTCAATCGAGATAATAAAAAATCATTTCATCTTTTTAGTTGGAACTTTAGGTGGTTCCCGAAAAAAGATGGCGAAAAATATTATTCCCAGAGTCGAGACTAAGAGGAATGTATAAACCAATGCTTCCATAGATTCGATTGTGGTTTACAATTATAGCTTCCATGCCTGTTTATTTTGGGTCGTCTCCCGGATAACTAAAGAGAAAGAGTCAAGGAAAGGGCAAAGGCAGCGATTCAAATCAAGATTTATCCGGCTCCCTGTCTATGTTATTAAATCACAAAAATAAAAGTAAGAAATCAATCTTGTATCAGACTACTTGTCGTCTTGTAGTAGGATCCCCAAGTTTTTGGAATGTTCCAAATTCTACTTGAGCATCCAAATCTGGGTCAATACCGGCAAAAACATCTCGGAACAAGGTTCTAGCGCCATGCCAAATATGTCCGAAGAAGAAGAGCAGAGCAAATGAAGCATGGCCAAAAGTAAACCAACCCCTTGGACTGCTACGAAAAACACCATCGGATTTCAAAGTAGCACGATCTAATTCAAAAATTTCGCCCAATTGAGCGCGTCGAGCATATTTTTTCACAGTAGCAGGATCACTATAACTGACTCCATTCAGTTCGCCACCATAGAACTCCACAGTTACACCTACTTGTTCGACACTATACTTCGACTCTGCCCTTCGAAACGGAACATCGGCTCTAACAATACCGTCTCCGTCTACCAAAACAACCGGAAATGTTTCAAAAAAAGTGGGCATACGACGTACAAAAAGTTCACGCCCTTCCTTATCTCTAAAGATAGGGTGTCCTAACCACCCAACAGCTATTCCATCCCCGTTGTCCATTGAGCCCGCTCTGAATAATCCCCCCTTTGCCGGATTATTACCGATGTAATCATAAAAAGCCAATTTTTCAGGAATTTTAGACCAAGCCTCTGATAAACTTTGATTTTCGGCTATCCCAGCGCTAACTCTTCGATATATTTCTTGCTGGAAGTATCCCTGATCCCATTGATAACGAGTGGGACCAAATAATTCAATCGGGGTAGTTGCTGAACCATACCACATAGTTCCAGCAACAACAAAAGCGGCAAAAAAGACAGCAGCGATACTGCTGGAAAGGACGGTTTCAATATTTCCCATGCGTAATCCTTTGTATAGACGTTGGGGCGGACGGACACTAAGATGGAATAGGCCGGCTAATATGCCCAATGTCCCTGCTGCAATATGATGAGAGGCTATTCCTCCCGGAACAAAAGGATCAAAACCTTCCACACCCCACGCTGGATTTACAGATTGTACCCTTCCGGTTAGTCCATAAGGATCGGACACCCATATTCCAGGACCATACAACCCCGTTACATGAAATGCGCCAAACCCAAAACAAGCCAACCCTGAAAGAAATAAATGAATTCCAAAAATCTTAGGTAAATCTAAAGAAGGTTTTCCTGTACGTTCATCAGAAAATATTTCTAGATCCCAGTACACCCAATGCCAAATAGCTGCCAAAAAGCATAAGCCGGAAAACACAATATGTGCCCCGGCCACACCTTCGTAACTCCAAATACCCGGATTCGTTATAGTACCTCCTGTGATACTCCAACCGCCCCATGAATTGGTTATTCCTAAACGAGTCATGAAGGGTATAACAAACATACCCTGTCTCCACATTGGATCAAGAACGGGGTCAGAGGGATCAAAAACCGCTAGTTCGTATAGAGCCATCGAACCGGCCCAACCAGCAACTAGAGCTGTATGCATTATATGAACAGAAATCAAACGACCCGGATCATTCAATACGACGGTATGAACACGATACCAAGGCAAACCCATGGAAATACCCCTTTAATCAACGAATAATAGACACTATGTAACTTTATTGCATTGTAAAAAGTAAAAAAACTATGCTCCGGACCCACTCTTTCGGTAGATTTTCTCGAGGAAAGAATTAATATTTGTTCTATTCTTTTAGTAATAATAATAGATAGTAATAATAGACGAATTCCATTTGTAGGAACAAAAATAAGCAGATCTATTCTATACCCGATAAGTACCAATACGCAATGGTAGAGGGGATTGATCCCACTTTAATTTTCTCTGAGTGAAGACATACCCATTTGTTCATATCATTCCAAAGACCCATTCGTTTCGTAAAAATTTTCCTTTAGTCATAATCATTCGGTTTTCTTTTTTTATGTTATTGTTATGAACTTATTCAATTTATGGATAAACTATGATAAAGGCTAATCTTATTAAGACAATAAACCCGTTGTTACGCTTCCACATCAAAGTAAGATATAGTACTTAATTTTTTTCTTTCATTTTATGCCTATTGGTGTTCCAAAAGTACCTTTTCGAAGTCCTGGAGAGGAAGATGCATCGTGGGTTGACATATAGTGCGACTTGTCAGATATATTGGGTCACATGGAATTTCCCCATTCTCTCCCCTGATCGAGATATCCCCTCTTTCGCCCAAAAAAGATTGATTGAATTATCAAAAGTTTGGAGCGTGAAATACAATTTAATCCTATTTATTTTTTGTAGGGGTATCAGATTAATATTATCAATTAGAATAATTTATGGTTGGCTCGACTGGACCAAAAAAATGAAGTATCCAGGCTCCGTTTAGAAAAAACCCAATTGGTAATATATCTAAGATTACTACTTTTATAATATTCTATTTATAAACAGGAGCGATCTCAAACTGTTTAATCAATCGAGTAATATAATGAATACATTGAATATTTAGTGGAAGACATGAAATAAATGAAATTGAAAAATAAAAAAAGCCATAGCAAAAAGACGTGGTATTGGGACATTTGCCCTATATGTGCAAATAAAAATCGGGCCTATCTTTACTCGGAGTAGAGCATAAACCTAAAAAAATTGAAAAAGCCCATTCAGGAACAAGAAAATGGCATCGTTATTTGGATTCGATCTCGATGAAACAATACATCAATGAGAAGTTCATTCGATAAGTTTAGTAAATTATTTATATATATATTTTATTTATATATATAGGTAAAGTAAACAGGCCAAAACAAATCCTTCTTGAAAAATGGAAGAAAAAAAGCCCTTTGTTAGAAGTTAGAAAGAGCCCCCTATGAAAATAAAAAAGAATGAGGGCTGCAATCTACACATTGATTCTTTTTTTTTGCGCGATTTTTGGTAAACCGTATGCATCAAAAGGTGCGCGTACGGTTCCTAAGGATACAATTATATCCTAATCAACCGACTTTATCGAGCAAGATTACTTTTTTTAGGCCAAGAGGTTGATAGCGATCTCTCGAATCAAATTATTGGTCTTATGGTATATCTCAGTCTAGAGGATGATAGCAAAGATCTGTATTTGTTTATAAACTCTCCCGGGGGGTGGGTAATACCCGGAGTAGCTATTTATGATACTATGCAATTTGTACAACCAGATGTACAGACAATATGCATGGGATTGGCCGCTTCAATAGGATCTTTTCTTCTGGTCGGAGGAGAAATTACCAAACGTCTAGCATTCCCTCATGCTCGGCGCCAATGAGTTTTGTATTTGAGAGAAAAAAGAAGACTATGCCTTCGCCATATGAAATATGACTATTAAGTAATAATAGCATGGCATTTTGAATTCGATATGAGAAACCCTTTTTTTTTTATTTTTGTTTTTTTTTTTCAAAAATCAATCATTAGATTATATATCGAACGAATAGTATGAGATAAAGGGCATTTCCGATTTTATCTGATTTATCGGAAGCCTATTGCAGCGTCACAAACTTTTTTGTTTTCACACCAGAGGGATAATAACAATATTTATCTTAGGAAAGAATACAAAAAAAAGAAACTTTGGGATTGCTTAATAACAGACTAAATAAATATATAAAGCAACGGAACCATCATAGTATGTTTTAACTACTCCAAAATAAAATGAAGGATGGTTATTGGATTATTTACCGATCGGGGTCTGATAGGCCCTATATTTGAATATTTGAATTTGATTTTATACTTCTTCAATGGAATGGAGGTTATAAAGTAAATTCCATTGTATAGCCGTATGCAATGCGCAAGAGATGCCTGTACGGTTGGTTGTTCAATTCTATCTTTTGGTTTTCATATCATTACTCGTTATTTAATTTATTCTCTTTGATTTCTCTTCGAGATAGAAGAACCATTTATTAGGTTATATAATCAGGGTAATGATCCATCAACCTGCTAGTTCTTTTTATGAGGCACCCGCAGGAGAATTTATCCTGGAAGCGGAAGAAATGATGAAGCTGCGCGAAACCATTACAAGGGTTTATGTACAAAGAACAGGCACACCTCTATGGGTTGTATCCGAAGACATGGAAAGAGATGTTTTTATGTCAGCAACAGAAGCCCAAGCTCATGGAATTGTTGATCATGTAGGGGTAGAATAAAAAATAACAGGGATTTCGCGCAAATACAAATACGCCATTTGAAATTTTATCTTCTTACTGGGTTTGATAGAGTATTCTATTAATTAATTTATTACTATAGAAGTAATTCCTAATCGGCCGGTTAGGATCGATCTAAACCAGCTCATTATGTATACGAGTCAACATGCCAACTATTAAACAACTTATTAGAAAGACGAGAAAGCCAATCAGAAATGTTACGAAATCCCCCGCCCTTGGGGGATGCCCTCAGCGACGAGGAACATGTACTAGGGTGCATGTGTGACTCGTTCAGAGCATGGACTGGGGCAAAAGAAAAGAACCCATTTTTCCAGTATCAGTGATCAGTAACAGTAAATAAGATAAAATAAAACGGAAGAACCCCATTCACTATCTAAAAAGTATCTATCATACCCTTCTATTGTGTATCAAAATTTATGGTTTCTAGTGGTGTAAATCCAATTGTCTCCATTTTCAATTTAAGATGAGAAAGAATTTCCCATTGGTAGCAAATGTTTATCCATTAAGCGGGGGGAATCCCATTTAAAGGCAAGAAAGATTACGCCCTTACTCTTTCAACAACGGACTAAGAGGGTCAGCTACACAGTTAATCTTCATAATTAAATACCGTTACTGTATAAGTGGATCTCGTTGTGAAAGACGGATTACTGAATAATTCATGGGTAGAGCCAAAAAGTGTGAACTGTACAAGTTAACAATAGCATTGATTAAATGAAAGAAAAGAAGGGGCTCCGGTGTATAGAAGGGATCTCGCCGTTTAAGAAGTAACCATAGAAACGATGGAACCCACTATTTTTTTTTTTATTCATTTCTATTTTATATTTACTACTTTTTGTTTTTATTTAATATTAATATGCTTTTTTTAATATCTAGTATCAATATTATTTCTTATTTCGAGGTAAAATGCCTATAAAAAAAAAAGAAAAAATCGTGGGCGGGAAGGTTATAGTAGCAAAAGCCGTTGGAGTTTTTATTTTATACATTGGAAGGATCCGTTTTGTTATTAACAAACTAGTAAAGGGGAAGGGAATAACTGAAAGAAAAGAAATCAATTAGTTATTTATCAAAGTTTCATTTATTCAATGACCAGAATTAAACGAGGATGTATAGCTCGGAGACGTAGAACAAAAATTCGTTTATTTGCATCAAGCTTTCGAGGGGCTCATTCAAGACTTACTCGAACTATTACTCAACAGAAAATAAGAGCTTTGTTTTCGGCTTATCGGGATAGAGGTAGGCAAAAGAGATATTTTCGCCGTTTGTGGATCACTCGGATAAATGCAGCAATTCGAGGGAATTTAGTATACTATAGTTATAATATTATCATACACAATCTGTACAAGAAGCAGTTGCTTCTTAATCGTAAAATACTTGCGCAAATAGCTATATTAAATAGAAATTGTCTTTCTATGATTTCCACTGAGATTATAAAATAAGTAGATTGGAAGGACTCCATAGGAATGTTTTAAATTTTAATGGAGTGCGCTGTAAAATTAACTCCGGGAAGGTAGAATAGAAATTAGTATGATAAAATATAATCAAATAATATGATAAAGTCGTCAAAATGAACAAACAAGACGTTCAATAAAAAAAGATTTATTCTTTTTCCCCGATACTTTTTTTCTTATGACACGACACTCACATCTTAATTCGCGAATTTTTCGAACAAAACATCAATCCGCCTTTGAGTTCGTATTGGAATTTTGATTCAAGTGAAGAGTAAGCCTATCCCCCTTTTTGATTCTAAGACCCGCAGTTCTAGCAGCCGACTCACCTCTTTCAAATTGTTTCTCATTATTAAGAAAGGGTAACAAAGATAAAATACGAGCTTGCTTGATAGCAATAGTAATTAATCGTTGTTGTTTTAAGTTTAATCTATTCACCCGTCTAGATAATATCTTTCCTTGTTCACTAATAAATCGACTAATTAAACTCATGTTTCTATAATCAATTCGATCCCCCGACCCAACCGGGGGCAAACGCCTACGAAAAGATCGCTTGGATTTAAAATAGAGTCGCTTGGATTTATCCATGATTTGTTTATTCCTTATCCCGAAAATCCTAATTTTATCGGGGATTTCTTTTTGGTTTGTTTATCTTTAAATATATGTTATATATAATATATGGTATATGACATTTTTCATCTTCCTTGGAAGGATGACATACAATACATATGTGTAATCGGTTCCATCTATTTCTTTATCTCCCCATGAATTGTATATTTGTAACAAAAGGGACAGAATTTTCTCAATTCCAATCGACTAGGCGTATTGTGTCGATTCTTTTGAGTAATATATCTGGAAATACCAACCCTCTTTGATTCCTTATTAGCATCATTTCGAACAGCACAATTGGTACATTCCAAAATAACTGTTACTCGAACATCTTTCCCCTTGGCCATGAACCCCCTTTGTATTTTTGATTCACTCAACTATTCTATTTTGCGATCCAAAGAGAAAAAAGGAACGAAAAAAAAAATAGAAGTTGCTAACTCGAAATAAAATTATGAAAAATTTCGTTGCAATCAAGATAGTAATAATAAGTAATACAATGATTTCTAACTACATTTCTAATCCCAATATAGCGTTTCGTCTTTCATTTAAGTATTTTGTATGATATTGTTGACCTATCCATCAATTTCCATTTCCGTTCTCATTCTCTTTTTAATTATTTTCATTTAAATAATTTAAATGAAAAATTTTATTTTAATTCGAGCCTCGGGCCTGAGGCCCGAGTTCCGAGTTTCACTGAATTTGAATCCACTTTTATTCTTTCTCTTTTCGAACTTATTCAAATTTTAAAAATTCTAAAATTAAAAGATGGGAAGGGGAGGGATTAGTCACAGAGATTTTATTAAATCCCTAATCTTCTTCACCACTTCCCATGTTACTAACTAGAATGAAAAAAAGGGGAATATCAGCGCATCCGGAAATAAACGATTGATCTCTATCAATAGACCTGCTAAAAACCCGAACCATATAGTACTTACTACCGGCGCCACGGAGAGATATGTTTTTAGATCTCGCATTTTATTTGAAATCCTCCTTCTTTATTGGAATTTGTAATACATATATGATCAGACATATATGGAGTTAATGATCGCTTGTATTTGTCCGCGGAATCCCTAATTCAAATTGAAATGTACAACGATTCAGTAGAATATTCCTTTTCTTAAAAAAAACGTGCCCTTTTCTGTACCAGCGTTTCCCAAAAATATTCATTTTTTTTACAGCGGGTTTCATTATACGTAACGCATATAAGTAGTTTATTATAATTAATTAATAATTAATTATATGTTCTATGATATGAGATCAAAAAGAAGAAATGACAAGATAATTTTTGTATAGAAATGGAGTAAATAAAGATGTGGAAAACAATACGGGTATTCTCTACAATGACACTGTAACCCAATTGAAAGGGATGTAGCGCAGCTTGGTAGCGCGTTTGTTTTGGGTACAAAATGTCACGGGTTCAAATCCTGTCATCCCTACCTATTCTATTACTTATCTTATGAGCAGGAATCGTAACGAGGGACCAATTGAAATCGATTAAATTGGGCATCCATAACATGATCAATCTTTCATTTGACTCTATTCTACTATAGAATAGGATACGCATGCAAAAATATAATATATTAGGGTTACTTACAAAATATTTAGTGTGATAATAAAGCGCTCTTAGTTCAGTTCGGTAGAACGCGGGTCTCCAAAACCCGATGTCGTAGGTTCAAATCCTACAGAGCGTGATCCCATTCTTGTTATTCTTAGGTCGAAAATTACACTGAAATGAAATAATTGAACAGCAATTTCAATTTGATCCCTGCCCTATGTATTAAAATTAATAAAGCAAGTAGGGGTCAATCAAAAAAAGAGCTATTAATTAATTAAAGGTCCAACTGATCGCCGCGTCTGTATTGTAAATATGCGGTTACAAATAATCCAGCCAAAGTAATAGGAATTAGACCTAAGACAATTCCAAATAGAAAAACTTCAATCATTTCAATTTGTTTGAAAGAGGAAAAGGAGAGGTAATATCTATTCTTAACTATTAATTCATATTGCCCATGAATCTCAATGACCAAAAATTGGAAATTGACACGGTAAGAAACTTAAGAAACTATAGAATATATGGAATAACACAGAAAGATTTCGTTTTTTTATGAATCGTTTGTTCAATTAATTTCAAATAAGTCGTATCTTGTTCAACCCGATAAATAGAGCTGAGGTTATAGTTAAAACCGCTAGTAGAAAACCGAAATAACTAGTTATAGTAAGCATAAAGAGGCTAAATGAAATATGGTCTTTTTATACATATGTTTAGAAAGCACTTCCCTAAATTCAAATTTTTGAAAGATACAAACAAGAATAAGCAAAAAGACCAATTTCACTTATTCTTTCAATTGAAAGTTTTTGATTCATCAATCCTTCTAAACAGTAATAAAAAAAAATGGGAGTGACATAGGTAAGAAATCAATTCATCATCTGTGATATCTGAGCATCCCCTAATTCCCAATCAACAGATTCATCTTAAAAACTAATATTCTTATACTAATATTATATAATTAATAATCAAAATTAGAAATAATAAAAAACTCTGTTGTGTAACTTCATTCAAAAAATGAAATTGAATCGCTTTAAAATTGGAAAATCATTTCTATTTTTATTTTGATCTTTTTTTTTATTATTGTATCGAATACATTGTGTATTTTCGAACAAAGAATGACCTTATATTATACTAGAATCTCCCTTTTTTTTACTTTTACTTTATTACTTTCCCTTTTCTTTTTTACTTTAATTTGATTTGACCTCATTAGATTCAGTAGTAGGTTCATTCTCATAATATCTCTAATGAGAAGAAAAAGAGTTTCGCATGATCTAATCGTGCGAAACTTATACATTTTTTCTTTACATATCTTAAATTAGAGAGCCCCCCGCCCTTTTATAATTATAATTCGATCAAGAACGGCCTTTTGGTTCTAATACAACAATGCGTGCATCGCGAATATTGATTATTTTCTTCTTTGTTCTCTTTCTTTCGTCGAAGACTATCGGCTAGTCTTACTTCTTACTGGACAACTAACCAATTCCTTAAAAATGAAAAAAAAAAAAGGGGGGGGGGTTCCAACAAAAAACATCTTCTACAAACACAAAAAGAAAGAATATTTTTATATTTTGGATCTAATTGAATTGTAGGTGTAGGGGAATGGAATATGATAATCCCACTCGCGAATTATTTGAAAGCAACCCGTTGTATTCACATTTTATCTGATCTTCAGTTTCTAATCCGAAGCCGATAATGGAGAGAACCCTTATACTACTACAGGAATTTGAAAATTTTTTTATTGAATAGTATAGAATACTACATCGACAGGCAACAATAAAAGAAAAAAGAAAGTCTCTAGCACTCCATTTAGATACTAATTGTGAAATTGCGTTGCTGTGTCAGAAGAAGGATAGCTATACTGATTCGGTATACTCTAAAGACACCCTTGGTACCCTATTGACGATCTCACAAAGATTCAATTTCAGTGAATTCCCATTTACTGATCTCATCTTTTACGGAATCGATCCCCTTTTTGACTGTACAAGAATACGTGGAGCTCGGCATGTCTGGAAGCACAGGAGAACGTTCTTTTGCTGATATTATTACCAGTATTCGATACTGGGTCATTCATAGCATTACTATACCTTCCCTTTTCATTGCGGG